ATACCAAATCCCATCAATCGAATCCTTTTTTCGAGAAATACGAGACATCTAAGTCGTACAAGTAAAGAGATCTATTCATTGATAAGAAAAAGAAAAAACGTGAACGGTGATTGGATTGATGAGAAAATAGAATTATGGGTCGCGAACAGTGATTCGATTGATGATGAAGAAAGAGAATTCTTGGTTCAGTTCTCCACCTTAACGACAGAAAAAAGGATTGATCAAATTCTATTGAATCTGACTCATAGTGATCATTTATCAAAGAATGACTCTGGTTATCAAATGATTGAACAACCGGGATCAATTTCCTTACGATATTTAGTTGACCAGGATCTATTGAATTATGAGTTCAATAGATCCTGTTTAGCAGAAAGACGGATATTCCTTGCTCATTATCAGACAATCGCTTATTCACAAACCTCGTGCGGGGCTAATAGTTTTGATTCCCCATCTCCTCATGGAAAACCCTTTTCGCTCCGCTTAGCCCTATCCCCTTCTAGAGGTATTTTAGTGATAGGTTCTATAGGAACTGGACGATCCTGTTTGGTCAAATACCTAGCGACAAACTCCTATGTTCCTTTCATTACGGTATTTCCGAACAAGTTCCTGGATGACAAGCCTAAAAGTTATCCTATTGATGATATTGATTATAGTGACGATATCAATATTGATGATAGTGAGGATGACCTTGATATTGATACGAAGCTGCTAACTATGTATATGACGCCAAAAAGAGACCAATTTGATATTGATATCACCCTTCAATTCGAATTAGCAAAAGCAATGTCTCCTTGCATAATATGGATTCCAAACATTCATGATCTGCATGTGAATGAGTCGAATTACTTATCTCTCGGTCTATTAGAGAACTATCTCTCCAGGGATTGTGAAAGATGTTCCACTGGAAAGATTCTTGTTATTGCTTCGACTCATATTCCCCAAAAAGTGGATCCCGCTCTAATAGCTCCGAAAAAATTCAATACATGCATTAAGATACGAAGGCTTCTTCTTCCACAACAACGAAAGCACTTTTTCATTCTTTCATATACTAGGGGATTTCACTTGGAAAAGAGGATGTTCCATACTAACGGATTCGGGTCCATAACCATGGGTTCCAATGCGCGAGATCTTGTAGCACTTATCAACGAGGCCCTATCAATTAGTATTACACAGAAGAAATCCATTATAGAAACTAATACAATTAGATCAGCTCTTCATAGAAAAACTTGGGATTTTCGATCCCATATAAGATCGGTTCAGGATCATGGGATCCTTTTCTATCAGATAGGAAGGGCTGTTGCACAAAATGTACTTCTAAGTAATTGCCCCATAGATCCTATATCTATCTATATGAAGAAGAAATCAAGTATGGGAGGGGATTCTTATTTGTACAAATGGTACTTCGAACTTGGAACGAGCATGAAGAAATTCACGATACTTCTTTATCTTTTGAGTTGTTCTGCCGGATCGGTCGCTCAAGATCTTTGGTCTTCATCCAGACCCAATGAAAAGAATTGGATCACTTCTTATGGATTCGTTGAGAATGATTCTGATCTAGTTCATGGCCTATTACTATTATTACTATTAGAAGTAGCAGAAGTAGAAGGCGCTCTGGCTCTGGCGGGATCCTCACGGACAGAAAAAGATTGCAGTCAGTTTGATAAGAATCGAGTGACATTACTTCTTCGGTCCGAACCAAGGAATCAGTTAGATATGATGCAAAAGGGATCTTGTTCTATCGTTGATCAGAGATTTCTATATGAAAAATACGAATCGGGGTTTGAAGAAGGGGCCCTCGATCCGCAACAGATAGAGGAGGATTTCTTCAATCACATAGTTTGGGCTCCTAGAATATGGCGCCCTTGTGGCAATCTATTTGATTGTATCGAAAGGCCCACTGAATTGGGATTTCCCTATTGGACTGGGTCATTTCGGGGCAAACGGATCATTTCTCATAAAGAGGATGAACTTCAAGAGAATGATTCGGAGTTCTTGCAGAGTGGAACCATGCAGTACCAGACACGAGATAGATCTTCCAAAGAACAAGGCTTTTTTCGAATAAGCCAATTCATTTGGGACCCTGCGGATCCATTCTTTTCCCTATTCAAAGATCAGCCCTTGTTTTCACGTCGAGAATTCTTTGCAGATGAAGAGATGTCAAAGGGGTTTATTGTTTCCCAAACAAATTCTTCTACATCTATATATAAACGTTGGTTCATCAAGAATACGCAAGAAAAGCACTTCGAATTGTTGATTCATCGCCAGAGATGGTTTAGAACCAATAGTTCATTATCTAATGGATCTTTCCGTTCTAATACTCTATCCGAGAGTTATCAGTATTTATCAAATCTGTTCCTATCTAACGGAACGCTATTGGATCAAATGACAAAGACATTGTTGAGAAAGAGATGGCTTTTCCCGGATGAAATGAAACATTTGATTCATGTAACAGGAGAAAGATTCCCCATTCCTTAGCCATAAAGATATGTGCCCATGCCCC